TACGCAAATTGACGCGTCTCTAACTCCATAGAGATTACTTCTCAATACAATTTCTTTCAAATTTTGTAAGATTTCATGTACTGATTCCTCAATACCTACTATCGTAGAATATTCATGTGGCACCTTCTTAGATTTTGCACGTGTGATACATGTTCCTTCTATTTCTCCAAGTAAGGCCCTTCGCATGGCAATACCGATGGTATCAGCTTGACCTTTCATAAGTGGTGACAGAATGAAACGACCATAATAAAGACGCTTACTGTCTACTCTTGATTCAACACACTTCCACTGTAGTGTTCGAGTGGATCCTGCTACTTCCTCTCGAACCATACTGTACTAGTATTATTATTTGATCATTTATTTCTCTTGAAATCGGTTTAATTCTTATTTCTACACACGTCTTTTTTTAGGAGGTCGACATCCATTATGTGGCATAGGTGTTACATCACGTACGAAGCTTAATAATATACCACTTCTACGAATGGCTCGTAATGCTGCATCTCTTCCGAGACCAGGACCCTTTATCATAACTTCTGCTCGTTGCATACCCTGATCAACCACTGTACGAATAGCATTTACCGCTGTGGCTTGAGCAGCATAAGGTGTTCCTCTTCTTGTGCCTTTGAATCCAGAAGTACCGGCGGAGGCCCAAGAAACTACCCGACCTCGTACATCTGTAACAGTTATAATGGTATTGTTGAAACTCGCTTGAACATGAATAACGCCTTTTGGTATTCTACGTCCATTCTTACGTGAACCAATACGCCCATTCCTACGTGAACCAATTCTTGGTATAGCTTTTGTCATATTTTATCATCTCATATTTATGAGTCAGAAATATACAAAAAGAAAAGATACGGAGATATCCATTTCATGTTAAAACAGATCCTTTACCTTATTTTTACATATATATTTTTTTTTTTTGAAAGTAAAGTTCTTTTTTAGAAGAATTACCCTTGTCTCTGTTTATGTTTCGGATTGGAACAAATCACTATAATTCGTCCACGCCTGCGAATCAGTCGACATTTTTCACAAATTTTACGAACGGAAGCCCTTATTTTCATATTTTTTATTCCTTACCTTAATTCTGAATCCACTTCTTGGAAGAGAATAAGTCTCTTGAATTTTTTTTGAACTTCAAATTGTATACCCATGGTTAAAAAAATAACCTAATCATTCGAATCTTTGTTGCGAAGTCGATAAATTATACGTCCCCTGGTTGAATCATAACGACTTACTTCAATTTTTACTCTATCTCCCGGTAGTATCCGTATAAAACTGCGGCGGATCCTCCCTGAAACATATCCTAGAATTAGATCTTCATTATCTAAACGGACCCGGAACATACCGTTGGGAAGTGATTCAGTAATTAAACCCTCATGAATCAATTTTTGTTCTTTCATTCCAGGTAACCTCCTTGAAGTATCAACTAATGGAGGAATAGTTATATAACTCACTTTTCCTCTCTATTTTACAAATAGGAAGTTAGAGATCAAATTCGGATACCAGAGGTGGAAGATTACCATATATAACACAAAATTTCTCCTCCAATTCTTTCTAGTCGAGCTTCTCGATCTGTTATTATACCTCGAGAAGTAGAAAGAATTACAATTCCCATTCCACCTAAAATCTTAGGAATTCGTTGATAGTTGGAATAAATTCGTAAGCCGGGCCGGCTGATACGCTTTAAAATGGTTCTAGTTTTATATATTCCTTTTCTGGTTTTTCTATGTCGCAGAGTTGAAACCAAGAAATATTTGTTACTCTCCTGATGTTTCCGAACGTTTTCAATAAAACCTTCTCGTAGAAGTATTTTACTAATGTTTTCGGTGATATTTGTAGATGCTATTCGAACCCTTCCTTTTTTATCCGTGTCAGCATTTCTTATAGAAGTTATTAGATCGGCAATAGTGTCCCTACCCATGACGAACTAGAATTATAGGTTCCTCCTAATTTTGATATAATCAACATGTTTCCTTTTTTTTTCTTTTTATTATTTTTATTATAAAGTATATACGTGAGACACAATCTACTAATTTGATCTATTTGATCTATTTCAGATACCCTATACTATATCATAGTCTCATCTACTACTATTTATAATACTTCGGGAGCTAATGAAACTATTTTAGTAAAATTTAACTGTCTCAATTCTCGAGCGATCGCACCAAAAACTCGAGTTCCTTTTGGATTTCCTTCTTGATCAATGACAACTGCAGCATTGTCGTCATATCGTATTATCATACCGTTTTCACGTTTGAGTTCTTTACATGTACGTACAATTACAGCTCTAATTACTTCTGATCTTTCTAGAGGCATATTGGGAACTGCTTCTTTGATTACAGCAACAATAACATCACCAATATGAGCATATCGGTGATTACCAGCTCCTATGATTCGAATACACATCAATTTTCGAGCTCCGCTGTTATCCGCTACATTCAAAAGGGTCTGAGGTTGAATCATATCATTTTTATTTCAATCTGTTATTTCAATGCAAAAGTATGAAAGAAAAAAAAGAAATATTGTCCGTCCAGAAATAAATAAACCTGCGGTTGTTTTTTCATCCCCAATACCCTTTTTTTTTTTAGTTCTACATCTCTATCCTGAAATAAGAAATTGAGTTCGTATAGGCATTTTGCGCGCAGCTATTGAGATAGCTGCTCTAGCTACAGTTTCTGATACTCCACCCATTTCATAAAGTATTCGACCCCGTTTAACAACGGATACCCAATATTCAGGGGATCCCTTCCCCGAACCCATACGTGTTTCCGCGGGTCTTACTGTAACAGGTTTGTCGGGAAATATACGTACCCATATTTTTCCACCACGACGCACATATCGTGTCATTGCTCTTCGCCCTGCTTCTATTTGTCTAGCTGTAATCCAAGCAGGTTCAAGTGCCTGAAGAGCGTATCTGCCGAAACAAATATGATTGCCTCGACAAGATATTCCTTTCATTCTTCCTCTATGCTGTTTACGAAATCTGGTTCTTTTGGGGTTATAGTCGATGGTTGTTTCTTAATTCCATCTCTACTGCAGAACCGGACATGAGAGTTTCTTCTCATCCAGCTCCTCGCGAATGAAAGGATTCAAATTCAATAAAATAATATTATAGATACACATTAATAGATACACATTAATAGGTACACATTAATAGATAATACACCAAGTAATGGCTTTTATTGATATTTAATTTCTTACATAAGAAGGAAGATGTAGATACAAGATATACAATACAGCTAGACGTGTGTGTACATTTATGTATCTTTATAGATAATGTAATGTTTCTCTTTTTTATTTTTATAACATAACGAATCCTTTCCTTATTTTTTTTTACCTCTATCGAATTACGACAAAAGATTGTAATCCAATAAATAGAGGTTTCGCGGGCGAATATTTACTCTTTCCTGTTTCATTCGAAGGTTCAATTCATAACCTCTCAGAATAAATCAATTTTTTCTTGGTCCGTTCCGCCATCCCACCCAATGAATTATTAGGATTCGTTTTCAATAGAAGCCTATGCAGTCACAGGTTCTGTCGTTCCCATAGCTTCTCCATTAATGGTTAGGTCCGAACTTTGCAATGGAGCTTCCAACAAAATTTGTTCCCAAGTCAATTTCCTCAGTTTTTATTAACCTGAAGGCTCTTTATTATTTTATTCTATTTTAAATTATTTCATTTTAAAATTCTTATATTTATAATTATCTTATCAGTATTGATTATCAGTATTGATGCTTTATCACACTGCCTTTTATGACGTGATTCATAGACCATACATATTGGAATCATATATCATTGATATTTTTGTTCTTTCTTTCTATCATCCTTCCATTTATCCACATCCCTTTATTTTATTTTTTTTTTTGCTTTACAACCCATAATCAGATCTATTTTTTGTTGAAAGAATTTCAGTTGCTACAACCATATGATAGATCCACTCATTCATATAGTGACTGTTTCTTGGGATCTCGACAATACGAAGCAATAAGTTGGTTATTAGTTTATTTTATATAATTACAAAGTTTATAGCAGGGGTCAGTTTTTTTTTTTAATCCCAACTTGAAACTATAAAGAAAAAACTAACGAGTCACACACTAAGCATAGCAATTATACCAAATGATCAATCGAATTTATATTTAACCTTATAGAATTAGAATTGTTCATTTTTTTATTTTTAACGAAAAAAGAATGAAAGAGTTTGTCATTTTTTGTTTTATCACTGGACAGAATGGGAAGACAAGGTTGATTATTCCTCGTCTACAAATATCCAAATTTTTATACCTAATACTCCATAAATAGTTCGAATTGTATAGGAACAATGATCAATTTTAGCGCGAATTGTTTGTAGGGGAACTCTACCCTCTCTGATCCATTCAACACGTGCAATTTCTTTTCCGTCGATACGGCCTGCTATTTGCACTTGAATTCCTTTTGTATCCGTTTGTTCAGTTAATTCAATAGCTTTTTTCATTGCTTTTCGAAACGAAACTCTATTTTTTAATTGTAAAGCTATATATTCTGCAAGAATATTAGGTTGTCCATAAGGTTTTTCAACTCTTGTGATAGCAATGTTGAGTCTCCGGTTTACAGAATGAAACTCCTTTTGTACATTCATCTGTAATTCTTCGATTCCTCGTGTTTGCCCCTCTATTAATAAATTTGGGAATCCAATATAGATTATGACTTGGATCAAATCGATTTTTTTTTTAATTGTTATACGTGCAATTCCTTCGAAACCTGAGGATATTTTCCTATTTTTTTGTACATAGTTCTTGATACAATTCCGTATTTTTGCATCTTCCTGTAGGCCCCCGGAATAATTTTTTGGTTGTGCGAACCAAAAGGAATGATGACTTTGAGTTGTACCAAGTCTGAAACCAAGTGGATTTATTTTTTGTCCCATATTTTTCTATTCTATTTTATTTTTCATCCATATTTTTTTTATATGAATCTAAATCTTAGATTGATCTAAAAATGATTTAGATTTATCTTTTAAT